AGCAAGATGCCTGATTAAAGGATTACTTTGATGAAGTAAATAAAGTGTAAATCACTCATGCTAAACTGTAAAATTCAGAATTAAACTGAAACCTAAGAAATCAAAATTCTTTATGCATTTTACATCTTTTTACAAAAAGATAAGCTAATTTAAAGCTAATGGGTTCATACCCCATCGATGAATAAATTCTCTTTTTAATTAAAATAAATTTATCCAAAACAATATTTTTAACCACAATTACCATAAGAGTAATAATAACAATATCGTCAAACAGAATAATATTTTCATGAATATCAATAGAACTAAATTTAATTTCTTTTTTACCCCTTTTAAAAAAAAGAAATAAAATAAACGAACAATTGATAAAATACTTGATTATTCAAAGAACATCATCCTCAATAATAATAATCTCACTAATTATTAATTCAATTATTAATAACCCCATTAATGAAAGAATTTTGATAATAACAGGAATATTAATAAAATTAGGAATAATACCATTTCATCTTTGATTACCCGGAATAATACAAATAATAAGATGGAATATATGCATAATAATAACCACTGTACAAAAAATCATCCCTACAGTAATAATTGTTCAACTTTCAAGAACAAAATTAATAATAATCCCAATAATATTATCAATATTAGTCAGACCTATCTCAGGTATGAAACAAACATCATTAAAAAAAATAATAGCATATTCATCAATTACAAATTCACCAATAATAATCTTGTCAATAAAAATCTCAAAACAACAATTTATAATAATACTAACAATATATTTTATAATCAACGTAATAATAATAAATACAATAAAAAAAAATAATATTAACTTCTCAAATCAATTAAATACACAAACAAACATGACAAAAATCTCACTAATAATTTCATCACTATCAATAAGAGGAATACCTCCAATAACAGGATTCATAATTAAATGAATAATTATAAAATCAACAATTGAATTCTCAATAATAATACCAATTATAATCTTAATATCATCCATTCTATCAACATTTATATATTTAAATATAATACTACCAACAATAACAAAATCAAGAAAATTTAAATTAAAAACAAAAAAAAAAAACATAGAATCAAATTTATCATTAATCATCAATACAATAGGTATTCCTATATTAATAATCCTTAAATTAAACTAAGGATTTAAGTTAAGAAAACTATTAACCTTCAAAGTTAAAATTATTTTAAAATAAGCCTTAGCAAATAAATGCACCCCTATATTTGCAATATAGAATCATTAATGAATACAAGACCAAATCAATATAATGAGAGGTAATTAACCTTAAATAAATTTACAATTTATTGCCTAAATCAGCCATCCCACTTTTAATGAGTAAATGAATATTCTCTACAAATCATAAAGACATTGGAACCCTATACTTCATTTTCGGATTATGAGCAAGAATATTAGGAACTATAAGAAGAATAATCATTCGTATAGAACTTATACAACCTGGATCAATAATCAAAAATGATCAAATTTATAATACAATTGTAACATCACACGCATTTATTATAATCTTTTTTATAGTTATACCTATTATAATTGGAGGATTTGGGAATTGACTAGTACCAATAATAATTGGAGCACCAGATATAGCATTCCCCCGAATAAATAATATAAGATTTTGACTTCTTCCACCATCAATTATCCTATTAATTTCTAGATCATTAGTAGGTTCAGGTTCAGGAACAGGATGAACTGTATATCCACCACTATCGGCCCAAATTGCTCACTCTGGACCATCAGTAGATTTAACAATCTTCTCGTTACACATTGCAGGAATTAGATCAATTATAGGAGCAATTAATTTTATCTCAACAACAATTAATATACGAACAAAGGGAATAACTTTAGAAAAAATACCCTTGTTCTGTTGATCAGTACTAATTACAGCTATTCTTTTACTTGTATCATTGCCAGTATTAGCAGGAGCAATTACTATACTTCTTACAGATCGAAACTTTAATACATCATTTTTTGACCCAACCGGAGGAGGAGACCCCATTCTATACCAACACCTATTCTGATTTTTTGGACATCCCGAAGTCTATATTTTAATCCTTCCAGGATTTGGATTAATTTCTCACATTATTACAAATGAAAGAGGAAAACTAATAACCTTTGGACATTTAGGAATAATTTATGCCATATTAGCAATTGGAATCCTAGGATTCATCGTATGAGCCCATCACATATTTACTGTAGGAATAGATATCGACACACGAGCTTACTTCACATCAGCAACTATAATTATTGCTGTACCAACAGGTATTAAAATTTTTAGATGAATAGCAACAATACAAGGAATAACAAAAAAAAAATCACCCCAAATAATTTGATCTATAGGATTTGTTTTTCTTTTCACAATTGGAGGATTAACAGGAGTAATTTTAGCTAATTCATCAATCGATGTGATTCTTCATGACACATACTATGTAGTAGCACATTTTCATTATGTTTTATCAATAGGAGCAGTATTCGCTATTATAGCAAGAATTATTCATTGATTTCCAATAATAACAGGAATAAGAATAAATAAAAAATGATTAAAAATTCAATTTTCAATAATATTCACTGGAGTAAATTTAACATTTTTCCCACAACACTTCTTAGGACTTGCAGGAATACCTCGACGTTACTCTGATTATCCAGACAACTATATATCATGAAATATATTATCATCAATAGGATCACTAATTTCAATAACAAGAATTATAATATTTTTATTCATTATGTGAGAATCAATAATATTTAAACGATTAACAATTTTCAAAGTAAATAAATCCTCATCTATTGAATGATTTTCAATTACACCACCACCAGAACACTCATATAATGAACTACCAACAGTAGTAAAATTCTAAGAGTGGCAGAAAATTGCCATGAACTTAAAATTCATTAATAAATTTTTTTAAAATTTCCTTAGAAATAGCATCATGAATAAAATTTAACATAATTAATAGAGCAAGACCAACAATAGAACAACTATTAACTTTTCATGACCACACAATAATAATTTTACTATCAATTACAATAATAGTAACAATTATAATATCAACTATAATAAAAAATAAAATATCAAATAATTTATTAAATGAAAGACAAACAATAGAAACAATTTGAACAACAATACCAGCAATCATTTTAATCTTTATTGCAATCCCATCAATTAAAATTTTATATATAATGGAAGAAATTATTAATCCCTCAATTACAATCAAAACAATAGGACATCAATGATACTGATCCTACGAATACTCAGATTCAAAAAAACTAGAATTTGAATCTTACATGAAACCAGTGGAAAATTTAAACTCATTTCGATTAATTGAAACAGATAACCGAATAACAGTACCATTTATAACACAAATACGATTAATTATTTCATCATCTGATGTTATCCATTCATGAACAATTCCATCAATAGGAGTAAAAATAGACGCAGTCCCAGGACGACTTAATCAAATTAGCTTAATAATTAAAAATACAGGTTTATTCTTTGGCCAATGTTCAGAAATCTGTGGTATAAATCATAGATTCATACCAATTACATTAGAAAGAGTTAACATAAAAACATTTATTGAATGAATAAAATCAAAAAAATAAATTTTTACTCATTAAGTGACTGAAAGAAAGTAATGGTCTCTTAAACCAAAAAATAGTAATTATCGAATACTCTTAATGAAAGAAGCTAGTTTAAAAAAAACATTTAATTGTCAAATAAAAAATACATAAAATGTGCATCTTGATTCCACAAATATCACCTATAATATGAAACATTATATTAATTATAACAACAATAACTTTAATAACAATTATAACAAAATTATTTTTCATAACAAACTTAAAAAAAAGAAAAAAAGAACTAAAACAAAAAAAAAATCTTAAAAAAATTATTTGAAAATGATAACAAGTTTATTTTCAACATTTGATCCAGCAACTAATAAATTGATAATCCAAGGAAACTGAATCATTATAATTACAACAATAATAATCTTACCAAAATGATTTTGAACAAAAAAGTCACGAATAAATATATTAATAAAAATGATAGAAAAAAAATTAATAAATGAATTCAAATCAATAACTCACCATAAAGATATTCTAATTATAACAATATCAATATTTTTATTCATTATAACAAATAACATAATAGGTCTAATCCCCTATATCTTTACATCCACAAGACACATTTCAATTTCATTATCTATTGCATTACCAAGATGAATAATAATTATAATATACGGATGGATAAACTTTACAAATGAAATATTTAAACACCTATTACCAAAAGGAACACCAACAGCAATTTCACCTATAATAATTTTAATTGAAACAACAGGAAATTTAATTCGACCAATCTCCTTATCTGTCCGACTAACGGCAAATATAATTGCAGGACATTTATTAATAACACTTCTAGGAAATACATCATCAATTAAATTAATTATAATAATTATGCCAATTCAAATAATTCTTATAATATTTGAAACAGCAATTTCCATAATTCAAGCTTATGTATTTTCTACACTTATTACACTGTATTCTAGAGAAATCACTTATGAAACAAAATCATCCATTCCACATAGTTACCAAAAGACCATGACCAATTTTACTATCTTTTAACTTACTAACAATATTAACAGGAACAGTAAAATGAACACAAACCAAACAATTCGACTTAATAATAACAGGAATAACAATATCTTTATTATCAATAACCATATGATGGCGAGATGTAACACGAGAATCAACATTCCAAGGAAATCACACCATTAAAGTAAAAATTTTAATAAAAACAGGAATAATCATATTTATTTCATCAGAAATTATATTTTTCCTATCATTCTTCTGAATATTTTTCCATTCAAGTCTATCTCCATCAATCGAAATTGGAATAAATTGACCACCAAAATCAATTAAAACTTTTAATCCAATAGAAGTACCACTATTAAATACAATCATCTTAATTTCATCAGGTATCTCAGTAACATGAGCTCATCACAGAATCTTAATAAATAAAATAAAATCATCAAATAAATCATTAATATTAACAATTATATTAGGATTATACTTTACAATATTACAAAAATGAGAATATCAACAATCAATATTTACAATAGCAGACTCAATTTACGGATCATCATTCTTTTTAACAACAGGATTTCACGGAATCCACGTAATTGTAGGAACATTATTCTTAATAGTATCAGCAATACGATGTATAAAAATACATTTTTCAATAAATCACCATCTAGGACTAGAAGCAGCTATCTGATATTGACATTTTGTAGATGTAGTTTGACTTTTCCTATATCTAACTGTATATTGATGAGGAAAATAAAAAATCTTTTTAGTACAAAAAGTATAATTGGCCTCCAACCAAAAGATTAAAAAAAAATTAAAAAGATAATTAAAATCATAATAACAATAATAACATTAACAACTGTAGTATCAACAATTATATTAATTACAATAGCTATCTCAAAAAAAACTAAGAAAAGACGAGAAAAAAATTCACCCTTTGAATGTGGATTTTCAAAATTATCATCATCACGAAAACTATTTTCAACACACTTCTTTATAATTGCCACAATTTTCTTAATCTTCGACATTGAAATTTCAATAATTATACCAATATTTTCAACAAAAATAACAAATATAAATGAATGAATATTTTCATCAACAACAACAATTATAATCTTAATATTAGGTTTAATACATGAATGAAAAACAGGAATACTAGAATGAAGAAAGTAAATACCAAGGAGGATAGTTAAATATAACATTTATATTGCAAATAAAAAGTATTGGCTTATCAATTTCTCTTAAGAGTAAAGAAGTAAAATTACAATTAATTTCGACTTAATTTTAAGGTTAATCCTCATACTCTAAATAAATTAACTGAAGCTAAAAAGAAGCATTTCACTGTTAATGAAAAAAATGATTAAATCCAGTTAAAAGAATAAAATAAAGGAGCCGCTAACTACCTTAAAAGTGATAAATCACTTTATTCTTATTTATATAGTTTAAATAAAACAATACATTTTCAATGTATAAATAAATAAATAAAATTTATAAATGTCCAGAGAAATAATCATATTAACATTTTCAACGTCAAGCTTTAAATTTAAGCTATCTGAAAAAAAAAAAAAAAAAAAAAAAATATATCCTAAAAACATTTAAAGTAAACTTATCAAAAATAAATATTAATCAATTTAAAAATCCCAATAAACCACCCGAAATAAAATATTCAAATCAACCAAAATCTAATAAACTAAATCTAAAATAACAAGAATTAAAAAAAAAACTTAAATAATAACCAGAAGAATAATAATTTAAAAATCACATTGAACCAAAAAAATAAAAAATAAACAAATTTAAATAAAAATAAACATAACTTAAAATATTATAAAAAATATAAAAATAAATAAAAAAAAGAAGTAAAGGAATAAATTTAAAATCAAAAGACAAAATATAATAATAATCATCCTCAAATAACCAAAATATAAAAGAACCAATAAATAAACAAAAAAAATATAAAAAAAAAAGAGAAACATTTATATAAAATCTATAAAAAAAATTAATATAAGGAAAAAAAAAAGAATCAGAAATAAATAAATAATATAATAAACGAAAACTATAAATAAAAGTTAAACCAACACAAAAAAAAAAAAAAAAAAAAAAAAAAAAAAAAAAAAAAAAAAAAAAAAAAAAAAAAAAAAAAAAAAAAAAAAAAAAATTATGATTTAATAAAAAAAAAAACTCCAAAATAAAATCCCTAGAATAAAATCCAGAAAAAAAAGGAAATCCACATAAACAAATCAAAGAAACAAAAAACATCACACTAATATAAGGACATTGTTTTACCACACCTCCTATAAATCGAATATCCTGATTTCCAAAAAAACAATGAATTAAAAATCCAGAACACAAAAAAAGTAAAGACTTAAAAATAGCATGAATCAATAAATGAATAAAACAAAGTAATAAAGACCCCAAAGAAAGAGTAAAAAATATAAATCCTAACTGTCTCAAAGTAGAAAAAGCAATAATCCTCCTTAAATCATTTTCTAAGCAAGCAGAAAATCCAGATAAAGTCATAGTAATTAAAGAAAAAATAGTCAAAAGATAAGTATCAAAAAAATAAATAATATAATTAAAACGAATAATTAAGTAAACACCTGAAGTAACTAAAGTAGAAGAATGAACTAAAGAAGAAACAGGAGTAGGAGCAGCTATAGCTGAAGGTAATCAAAATGAAAAGGGAAACTGAGCTCTTTTAGTAAAAGAAGCAAATAAAATAAAATAAATTAATAAAATAAAATCATCTTCAAAAAAAGAAATATAAAAAATATAATGAAAAGAACCAAAATTAAAAAATATACCAATACCAACAATTAAAAAAACATCACCAACACGATTTATAAATAAAGTAATTAAACCAGAATAAAGAGAAACTCTATTTTGATAATAAATTACTAAACAATAGGAAACCAAGCCAAGTCCATCTCAACCTAACAATAAACAAATAAAATCAGGTATTAAAATGAAAAATACTATACTCAAAATAAATAAAAAAACCAAAAAATAAAAACGAATTAAACTTAAATCACCACTTATATAACCAAGACTATAAAATAAAACACAACCTCTAATTAAAAATACAAAAGATATAAAAAAACAAGAAATTCAATCAAAAAAAAAAATTAAACTAAAAGAAAAGGAATTAAAAAAAAAAAATAACCACTCAAAAAAAAAAAAAAAATAAAATAAAAAAAAAAAAAAAACAAAAAAAAAAAAAAAAAAAAAAAAAAAAAAAAAAAAAAAAAAAAGATTATAACAAAAAAACATAGCTCATCCTCAAAAAGATCTTTGATATCACAAATCAAAATTTTTAATTAAAATAAATAAGCAATAAAAAAAAATAAAATAAATCAAACATTATAAAAAAAACTGGAAAACAATGAAGTAATAACACAAAATATTCACGGACACAACAAGAACTAATTAAAATTAAATCTCTAGAAAATAAACCATGTTGAGTTAAAGAAAAAATTATAATTCTATAACAAGCAGAAAAAAAAAGAATAAAAAAAAAAAAAAAAATAGTCCTAAATCTTCATCTCAAAATAGAAATAATTAAACAAATTTCAGAAAATAAATTTAATGAAGGAGGACAAGATATATTTATAACACAAAAAATAAATCAAAAAAAACTTAAAGAAGGTAAATAATTCAAAAGACCCTTAACAATAAAAAATCTTCGTCTACCTAACCGATCATAAACAATACCAATTAAATAAAAAAGACCAGAAGAAACAAATCCATGAGCAACCATAAAAGAAATAGAACCAATAATACCTAAACCAGTTATAGAAAAAAGACCACAAATAACTAAACTTATGTGACAAACAGAAGAATAAGCAACTAAAACCCTTAAATCTCTCTGAATTAAACAAAATATTCTAATGTAAAAACATCCTAATAAACAAATTCTAACAAAAAAATAACCATAATCAAATAAAAAATAATAAATATATCTTAAACAACGAATAAATCCATAACCACCTAACCTTAATATAATACCAGCTAAAATTATAGAACCTGAAGTAGGAGCCTCTACATGAGCCTTAGGTAATCATAAATGAAAACCAAATAATGGAAACTTAATTAAAAAAGAAAGTAAAATAAAAAACATAAGATAATAATTAGTAAAAAAATCATAAAATAAATAATTAAAATAACCATAAAAACTATTTAAATAAAAAATTCTAAATAAAAAAGGAAATGAACCAAAAAGAGTGTAAAAAATTAAAAATAATCCAGCTCTTAACCGTTCAGGCTGATAACCTCAACCAAAAATTAAAAGAAAAAGAGGAATTAATCTACATTCAAAAAAAAAATAAAAATAAAAAAAATCAACCACAATAAAATCTAAAATTAAAAAAAATAACAAAAAATGAAAACAAAAAATATAAAATTTAGATAAATTATCAAAATAATAATGAAAATAAATAGAAACCAAGACTAAAATAAAAATTCAAATTCTAAGACAACAAAAAATATAAGAAAGCTTATCAATTATAAATCCATAAGAAATAAAAATAAAAAAATCAAAAAAGTAAAAAAAAAAAAAAAAAAAAAAAAAAAAAAAAAAAAAAAAAACTAAATAAACATATCAATTACTTAAAAAACAAAAAAGGATCAGAGAAAATAAGAAAAAAATAAACCTTAACATAAAGACAAACTATCTAAATAATCACCACTAGAATTACGAATTAAAAACACAAGTAATGATAATCCAATAACACCATCACATACTCCAAAAACCAAAAAAATTACTAAAAAATAATAATCATAAAAAAAAAAACCCATATAAATAATAATACAAAAAAAAGAATATAATAATAAATACTCTAAAATCAACAAACATAAAAGAAAATGTTTACGAACAAAAAAAAACATAATTAATCTAAAAAAATAACCAAAAATAAAAGTAAAAAACATAAGTAATGTTTAAGATAGTTTAAGAAAAACAATGATCTTGTAAATCAAAATTTAAAAAAATTTATCTAAACAAATAAATCAGTAAAGAAATTATCATCTTTAGTACCCAAAACTAATATTTTTTATTAAAATACTTACTGAATATTAACAAAATACTTAATCTTTACAAATATTTTACTAACTCCATTTCTTAAACACCCTATATCAATAGGATCAATAATAATCATTCAAACAACTTTAATATGTAGAAATCAATCAACATTAATAAAATCATCATGATATCTTTATATTATATTTTTAACAATAGTAGGAGGACTAATAATTATATTCATATACATATCAAGAATTGCATCAAATGAAAAATTTAAACCAAGAATAAAATTATTATTATTATGAATAATAATTTTAATAACAACAATTTTAATTAATAAAAATGATCCATCTAATGAAATTATTACTAAAATAAATGAACTTAAATTAACAACAACAGAAATAGTAGAAGAAAAATCAACAAGAAAATTTTTTAGAATATTTAAAATAAACATTACAATCACAATAATAATAATTTTAATTATTACCATAGTATCTGTAACAAATATTGCAAGAACATTTGAAGGACCATTAAAAAAAACTTATGTTTAAATCAATACGAAAAATAAATCCAATTAACTCTTTCCTAATTGACCTTCCCAGACCATCAAATATCTCTCTGTGATGAAATTTTGGATCATTATTAGGAATATGCTTAATAATTCAAATTATATCAGGATTATTTTTAGCCATACATTATTCACCATCAATCAATGAAGCATTTAAAAGAATCATTCATATCACACGAGAAGTTAATTATGGTTGAATTATCCGAAATATCCATGCAAATGGTGCATCAATATTCTTTATTATAATTTTTATTCACACAGGCCGAGGAATATACTACGGATCATTTAAATTAAAAAAAACCTGAATTTCAGGATCAATTATAATAATTACACTAATGGCAACAGCATTTCTAGGATATGTTTTACCATGAGGACAAATATCATTCTGAGGAGCCACAGTAATTACAAATTTAATTTCAGCCATTCCTTATATAGGAGAAATAATTGTACAATGAATCTGAGGAGGATTTGCAGTAGATAACCCAACATTAAACCGATTTTTTACATTTCATTTCATTATACCATTTTTATTATCAATTATAGTAATAATACACTTAATTTTCCTTCATGAAACAGGATCATCTAATCCACTAGGAATAAAAAATAATATTGATAAAATCCCATTCCATCCTTACTTCTCTACAAAAGATATTTTAGGAATAATAATAACAATAATAATTTTTTCAACAATAATAAACTTAAATCCCTTTATAACTATAGATCCAGAAAACTTCACACCAGCCAACCCTATAAGAACACCCCCTCATATTCAACCAGAATGATATTTTCTATTTGCGTACGCAATTTTACGATCAATTCCTAGAAAACTAGGAGGAGTTGTAGCCCTAATAATATCAATTATAATTATTATATCATTACCATTTTCAATAAAAAGAAAATTTCAAACAAATTCATTTTACCCAATTAATAAAATACTTTTTTGAATATTAGTAAATACATTTATTTTATTAACATGAATTGGAGCACGACCAGTAGAAGAACCATATATCTTAACTGGACAAACATTAACAATTATATATTTTTCATTTTTCATTTTAAACCCAATAATAACAAAAACATGAGATAAAATTTAAAAGTTAATAAGCTCTAAGCAATATAACTTGAAATTATATAAAAGTAAAAAAATACTATTAACTTTAAAATAATAAACCCTTAAAATAATGAAAAACAAATAAACCCTAAAAAAGATAAAAAAAAAAATATAATTAAGAACAACAGGTAGATATCTCCTTCAACACAAAAACATCAATTTATCATAACGATAACGAGGAAAAGAACCACGAACCCAGACAAAAAAATAAATAATAAAAACAACCCTAAAAAAAAAAAAAAAACTTATACAATCACCACCAAAAAAAATTAAACAAGAAATAAATCTTATAAATATTATATTTCTGTATTCAGATAAAAAAAATAAAGAAAAACTAAAAGATCTATACTCAACATTAAATCCAGAAACCAATTCTGACTCACCCTCAGAAAAATCGAACGGAGAACGATTAGTTTCAGCCAAAACACAAGACAAAAATATAAAATACAAAGGAATTGAAAAAAAAAAAAATCAAACATCAGACTGAAAATAAAAGAAATCAATTAAATTAAAAGACTCACAATAAAGAATAAAACAAAAAATAATTAAAAAAAAAACAACTTCATAAGAAATTCTTTGAGAAATTCTTCGTATACAACCCAATAAAGAATAAGAAGAATTAGAAGATCAACCAGCAATTATAATAAAATAAACTCCTAAACCAGAACAACAAAAAAAAAAAAATAAACCATAAATAAAACTAATAAAATTAAAAGTAAAAGGAAAAAGAAGTCAAAATAAAAGAGAAATAGATAATCCTAAAATAGGAACAATAAAATAAATTAAATAATTACCAAAACTAAGAAAATAAAATTCCCTTCTAAATAATTTTAAAGCATCTCTAAAAGGTTGAAATAATCCGAAAAACCCAACCCTAGTCGGACCCTTACGAAATTGAATATAACCCAAAATTTTACGTTCAAATAAAGTAAAAAAAGCAACACTTAAAAGAATAAAAATAAATAAAAAAAAAACACTAAAGAAAAACATCTACTAACTGTAAAATACATAATTAAATTCTAAATTTAAAGCACTTAAATCTGCCAAATTAGTAAATAAATTATTATATTACTAAAAATCCTTTCGTACCAATTAGAATAAAATAAAAGAAGATAGAAACCAACCTGGCTCACGCCGGCTTGAACTCAGATCATGTAAAATTTTAAAGGTCGAACAGACCTTAGACTGTAAAACCTACCCCACAGAAATTTTTAATCCAACATCGAGGTCGCAAACAAATCTATCAATAAGAACTCTCCAGATTTATAACGCTGTTATCCCTAAGGTATCTTAATCTTAAATTCAAAAAAAAGGATCAAAAAACCATTAAAAATGCTCAAAAAAATTAAAGATCAAAATTTTAACTGTCACCCCAACAAAACTTAATTTCAAAAAAATCAAAAAATTAACTAAAAATAAAAAAAATGAAATAAAGTAAAGATCTATAGGGTCTTATCGTCCCTCTCCAATAACTAAGCTTTTTAACTTAAAAATAAAATTCAAATAAAATTTTTAAAATAAAGTTTAATTCTCGTCCAACCATTCATTCTAGACCTCAATTAAAAGACTAATTATTATGCTACCTTAGCACAGTCAAAATACTGCGGCTATTTAATTATCATTGAGCAGGTAAAATCTACAATATAATACTATAGAACATGTTTTTGATAAACAGGCGGAATTAAATTTTGCCTAATTCATAAAAAAAATTTTTAAATTTACTAATTCTATCATTATTAAAAATAAAAAAATTAATTTAAATCTAGTAAAAAAATAAATTGTAAAAAAATATAATATTAATCTATAACGAACTTAAAATGATAAAAGATATTAATCCAACAAAAAAAAAATAAAATAAAATTATATATAAAAAAAGAGCTTATCCACCTTAATTTAAAAACCCAAAATGAAAAAAGAAAATAAAAAAACAAAAAGAAATTCTTGATTAAATCAAATTCCTAGATAACCAGATATAAGAAAAAACGTATTTCATTTCAAAACGACCCAAAACTTTTAAATAATTATACAACAATAAAATACAGCAAAAGGTAAATCATTCTCTTTCGGGAAAAAAAAATCTATCTATTAAATTAATAAACCCTGATACAAAAGGTACTAAAAAAAATTATTATTCTAAAATAAAATTTAATTATCCATTACAGTACAATTAACTAAATTAAAAATAATCAAATAAAAAAAAGGAAAAGACAAAAAAAAAACTTTTTATAAAAAAAAAAAAAAAAAAAAAAAAAAAAAAAACCTATCAGACTCAGCCGAATTGAACAACTTAAAAAACTTATTGTAAATAAATTTAAACCCAAAATCTGTTTCTAGATACACTTTCCAGTACATCTACTTTGTTACGACTTATCTCAATTTATGAGAGTGACGGGCGATATGTACATAATCAAGAGCAAAATTCAAAAAATTAATTAAAAAAAATTACTATTAAATCCAAATTCAAATTTAATCAAAATAAAAAATCAAAAAAAAAAAATTATTGTAACCCATAAAAACCTTAATATAACTGCATCTTGACCTAACATAAATCTAATAAAAGAAAAAGAAAATTAATTATCAATACATTCAACGACAGAGATATACAAGAAAATTAAGGTAAAAAAAATCGTGGATTATCATTTAAATTACAGGTTCCTCTAAAAAGATTTAAAAACCGCCAGATCCATTAAATTTCAATTATAAAATATACTACCTTAGAAAATTAAATTAATTAAGAATAACAGGGTATCTAATCCTGGTTTAAACCAAAACTTTAATAGAAGAAAAAAAAAAAAATATATAAATTTCACCTAAATACAAAAATTGAAAATTATTTTTAAACTAAATACTAAAATAAATTAACTTGAACTTGATGTATAACCGCAAATGCTGGCACAACATTTTTTAGTTCTAAAAAACATAACTCAAATTAAAAAAATAATTAAAAAAACTTTAATACTGAAAATATAAAATAATCATTGAGAATAAAATATCTAATAAAAATTTACATGCATTATAAGTTTAAAGCCAAATATAAAAGCAAGAATCAAACTTTTTTAATTAAACAAAAAAAAAAACACAATAAATAAAAAATTAATAAACAAATTAATTTATTAAACACTATTAAAAGGACTTCAATCATTCTAAAATTCAAATTTCAACCGAACAAAAATCAAAAAAGACATAACTGAAAAAAATGAGCTCAAATAAAAAAAAATCACTGAGAATTTTAAGATGCAATTTTAAGTCACCCCTAACTTAAAATTCAAATTTCAACTGAACAAAAATAAAAAAAGACATAACTGACAGAAATGAGCTCAAATAAAAAAAAATCACTGAGAATTTTAAGATGCAATTTTAAGTCACCCCTAACTTAAAATTCAAATTTCAACCGAACAAAAATCAAAAAAGACATAACTGACAAAAATGAGCTCAAATAAAAAAAAATCACTGAGAATTTTAAGATGCAATTTTAAGTCACCCCTAACTTAAAATTCAAATTTCAACTGAACAAAAATCAAAAAAGACATAACTGACAAAAATGAGCTCAAATAAAAAAAAATCACTGAGAATTTTAAGATGCAATTTTAAGTCACCCCTAACTTAAAATTCAAATTTCAACTGAACAAAAATCAAAAAAGACATAACTGACAAAAATGAGCTCAAATAAAAAAAAATCACTGAGAATTTTAAGATGCAATTTTAAGTCACCCCTAACTTAAAATTCAAATTTCAACTGAACAAAAATCAAAAAAGACATAACTGACAAAAATGAGCTCAAATAAAAAAAAATCACTGAGAATTTTAAGATGCAAAACTAAATCAGCAAATTAAATTAGTTTAAATATTAACAATAAATCATTATAATGAAAAAACATAATTAAACATCTTAACACCAATAAACCTTAAAGTAAAATTTAGACCATAGGTTTTTTTTTTTTTTTTTTTTTTTTATACAAGTCTTGTTTTTTTAGATAATTCTAATAATATATAATTATATTCCTAAAATTAGTTTCATAAATAAAATAACTATATAATAGATCCACTTTTTAGAATAAAAATTATTTAATTTAATTAAATTCTTATTTTAGTTACTTTCTTATTCAATAAATATATAATTTAAATTAAGTTTTATTTTTTATAATTATTTAAGTTATGCATTTAATTAAATTATTTATTTTATATGATTATTTTTACATAAATTATTTTACATTAAATAAAAATTTTATTTTAAATGAGTTTTTCATAAAATACTAAATTATATTTTTATATTATATAATAAATTTTTTTATTTTTATATAATCTATAAATTAAACTTTTACATTATAAACATATTTTATTATAGGGAAAAATATATATATTAAATTAAATATCTTATTATATATAATATATATATTATAATATAGCTCTTTTTTTCTTTCTTTGTAGAATACTAAAATATCAATTCTATGATATAATATAAATATCTTATTATAACAAAAATTTTTTTCTTAGAAAAACATACTCAAAAATAAAAATTTCAAAAAAATTGCAAAAAATTGCAAAAAATTGCAAAAAATTGCAAAAAAATTGCAAAAAATTGCAAAAAATTGCAAAAAATTGCAAAAAAATTGCAAAAAATTGCAAAAAAATTGCAAAAAATTGCAAAAAAATTGCAAAAAATTGCAAAAAATTGCAAAAAATTGCAAAAAATTGCAAAAAAATTGCAAAAAATTGCAAAAAATTGCAAAAAAATTGCAAAAAATTGCAAAAAATTGCAAAAAAATTGCAAAAAATTGCAAAAAATTGCAAAAAATTGCAAAAAAATTGCAAAAAATAAATAATTCAAATTATGAATTAATATTCTAAAACAAAGTACCAAAATAAAAATAAAGAATATAAAAAAAAAAAAAGGAAAAAAAAACATGCATATTCATACTTAAATTA